GAAATATATCGAATAATTTGGCAGAAGATATGAAAGAAAGGGGCTGAGAAAAATGAAATCTTAACAAACAGAAGGGAGTGGTACTGATATCATTTGCCCTATATGCGCAAATGGAACTCGGGCAGATCTTTACCCGGAGTAGAACATGAACCTAAAAAATGGAAAAGGCCCACTCAGAAACAAGAAAATAACATCAGAATTGGAATCTCGATGAAATAATACATCAATGAAAGGCTAAAAAGAAGTCCAGCGAATTTTTTTCGAGGAGAGATGGGAAAAACCCATCTTTCTTGAAAAATAGAAGAACAAGGCCTTTTACAAAAAAAGAAATAGGGCTGGAATCGACACATTGATTCGTTTTTTTTTCACAATTTTTTTGAACCGTATGCACCTAAAGGCGCATGTACGGTTCCTAAAGGATACAATTTTGTCCTAATCAACCGACTTTATCGACAAAGATCGCTTTTCTTAGGACAAGAGATTGAGGCCGAGGTCTCGAATCAACTTGTCGGTCTTATGGTATTTCTTACTCTAGAGGATAAGACTAAAGATCTTTTTTTGTTTATAAACTCCCCCGGAGGAGGGATAATACCAGGACTAAGCATTTTTGACATTATGCAATTAGTACCAACAGATGTACATACAATCTGCATGGGATTAGCCGCTTCAATGGCATCTTTCATTCTAGCCGGGGGGGAAATTACCAAACGTTTAGCATTCCCTCACGCTTGGCGCCAATGAGTTTTTTATTTTCTTAAAGAAAGAAGACTATGCCTTCGCCATATCGAATATGAATAATAAGTAATAATAGCATGGCACTTTAAGTTTGATACAAACGAATCCCTTTTTGTTTTTTTCGTAACACAAGATTACGTATCGAAATAGTAGTATGAAACCTGGGTCATTTTCGAATTTGGTCTTATTTTTTTAATATTATATGTCAGAGACCTCTTTCAGCGTCACAAACCATTTTTCTTACACAGGAAAAGTTTCTTTTTGCTATTTATGAAAGAAAGAGTAAGAAAATGAAAAAAAAAAAAGATCATTTTTTTCTTATTTTGATCGGATCAGAAAAAACCTTGGGATTGCTAAATCACAGAAATATAGAAAGCAACAGAACCATCATAGTATTTTTTAACGAAAAGAAGGGTGGTAAATGGATTATTCCACAATCTGAATCGAATGGATTCTTTTTGTCTCTCTTCTGTCTTTTTCTTCAATGGAAAGAAGAAGGGAAAAGAAAATTCTATTGCAGAGCCGTATGCATAAAAAATGCCTGTACGGTTGTTCAATTCTATCTTTTATTTGTGGCATTTGTTATCCCGACTAATCACGCGAGATAGAAGAACCTTTCATGATGTTATATTCATCAGGGTTATGATTCACCAACCCGCTAGTTCCCTTTTTGAAGCAGCAACAGGGGACTTGGCCCTGGAAGCAGAAGAGGTACTGAAACTTCGCGAAAACCTCACAAGGGTTTACGCACAAAGAACGAAAACCCCTTTCTGGATTATATCCGAAGACATAGAAAGGGATGTTTTTATGTCAGCGATGGAAGCCCAAGCTTATGGCATTGTTGATCTTGTAGGACTCGAAAACACTGAGGATCCCGCAGAAATCCATGAATTTCAATCAAACCCTAATTCCAATTTTTCATGATTTGATATTGCATATTTCACACCGATAAAATATGCATTCAATTGAATGGAAATAATTCATAATTATTGGGTTAAGATCGACCTAAACCAGCCCATTCTAATTCCATAATATATACGATTTAACATGCCAACTATTAAACAACTTATTAGAAACCCAAGACAGCCAATCAGAAATGTTACGAAATCTCCCGCTCTTCGAGGATGCCCTCAGCGCCGAGGAACATGTACTAGGGTGTATGTGCGACTCGTTCAGATCATAAGCTCGAACAAATGAAATAATTTTTCCAATATTAATAAGTAGAATAGATAGAATGGAAAAAAAAACGATTGATTCATTTTACTTATTATTTAAACGAAAAATAAAGGCTTATTATATACCCCTATTGTCTATGGAATTTATGGTTTCTATTGGTGCAAATCCAATCACCTCGATTGGGGATGAGAAGCAATTCCCCATTGGTAGCAAATCAAATGGTTATCCACTAAGCGGGGGAAATGCATAATATTTGAGAAGCAACAATATTATGCTCCTATTCTTGAAATAACGGACTAAGAGGGTCAGCTACCTAGCCAACTTTCATAATTAAATGCCGTCACTGTATGGATAGCTCTTATTGTGAAAAGACCTATTATTATATAATTAATTCATGGGTAGAGCCAAAGAATGGGAACTGTACAAGTTACTAATAAGATTGATTAAATGAGGAAGGGGGCTCCGGTGTATAGAGAGGACCTCACCGTTTAAGAAGTAACCATAGAAACGATGGAACCCACTATTTATTTTTTTTTTTCTATTTAGTTTAGTATCGGTAGAATTTTTCTTATTTCTAGGTGAAATAATGAAATACCAGAAATAAAAAATTGTGGTTGGGAAGGTTATAGCAGCAAAAACCATTGGAATTTCTATTTTATATATTGGAATAACCCAGTTTGTTATTAATTAATAGGGAGAAGGAAAGAGAATGACTGAAAGAATTGAAATCAATTAGTTATTCATCAAAGTTCAATTGGATTCAATGACCAGAGTTAAACGAGGATATATAGCTCGGAGACGTCGAACAAAAACGCGTTCATTTGCATCAGCCTTTGAAGGGGCTCATTCAAGACTTAATCGAACTATTAATCAACAAAAAATGAAAGCCTTGGCTTCTGCTCATCGAGATCGAGGCAGGAAAAAGAGAGATTTTCGTCGTTTATGGATTACTCGGATAAATGCGGTAACTCGTGAGAATGAACTATCTTATAGTTATAGTAGATTAATACATGATCTGTACAAGAAGCAATTACTTCTTAATCGTAAAATACTTGCGCAAATAGCTATATCAGATAAAAATAGTCTTTCCATTTTTTCCAAATAAAAGACATTATCTTATCAAGTAATATATATATATATATTCTATTATATATATATATTCTATATTATATGCGGGAATGATTGAAAAAAAAAATTCCCCGGAGAGGGAACTCCGGGAAAATATAATAAAAGTAAATTAAGAATTAAGATAAATAAGTAGTAGGAATGAACGAGCATGTTTCAATTAAAAAAAAAATGCTTTCTTTCTTCTTCTCCCATTTTTTTCTTAGAACACAAGAATCAAATCTGCATTTGACATCCCTTTTGAACAAAGCATCTATCTGATGTTGAGTTCTCTTTGAAGTTTTGAGTCCATGGAGGAGTGGAGTTTAGTGGGCCTATTTATTTCTGGTTCGAAGATCCCTATTTCTAGGAATGGACTTTGCTCTCTCAAATCCTTTCTCTCTCTCAAATCCTTTCTCCCTCTTAAATTCTTTCTCTCTCTCAAATCCTTTCTCCCTCTTAAATCCTTTCTCTCTCTCAAATCCTTTCTCCCTCTTAAATCCTTTCTCTCTCTTAAATCGTTTTTTATCCCTATTTCTAGGAATGGGCTTTGCTCTTTCAAATGGGTTCTGCTTCTTACTATTAAGAATAAAGGGTAAGAAAGATAAAATACGAGCTTGTTTTATAGCAATAGTAATTAATCGTTGTTGTTTCAAGGTCAATCTATTTACTTGTCTAGATAATATTTTTCCTCGTTCACTAATAAATCGACTAATTAAACTCATGTTTCTATAATCAATTCGATCCCCCGACCCGATTGGGGGCAAACGCCTACGAAAAGATCGCTTGGATTTATGAAAGGATCGCTTGGATTTATGAAAGCGTCGCTTCGATTTATAAAAAGGTTGCTTGAATTTATCCATGGTTTATTCCTTATCTAGAAAATCCTATTTCTTGATTCATTTTAAATTGGACCGAAATAGGATTTTATTTGTATTTTATTTGTATTTTATTTGTGTATATTATATACATATATATCTTGTGTGTATTATATACATATATATTATCCTATTATATATACATAATTATATATATATAATTCTATTTTTTATACTCTTTAGAGGGGTTAGCTACACGGTTCTGTTCAATCTATTTCTTTATTTCCCCGTGAATCGTATGCTTGTAACAATAACGACAAAATTTTCTCAATTCTAATCGATCGGGTGTATTGTGTCGATTCTTTTGAGTAATATATCTAGAAATTCCCCGTGATTCTTTATTGATACCCTTTCCAACACAACTGGTACATTCCAAAATAACTCTTATCCTGACATCTTTACCCTTCGCCATGAAACCTCCTTTCTTTTGATTTTGGATCAATTCAACTCTTCTATTTCTCGAAGAAAATAACATAAAATGAAAAAATCAATAGAAATTACCACTAGCTAATTATTACACTATAACGAGGGTCTTCGTTATTTATAATGGAATAATTAAAAAATACAATTTTTTCTAACTATCAATTAGTCTTATCCTAATCCCAATATTTCCTTTAAGTATGTTCTATTCTAGAATTTTGTAGGGAGACCACTCTAGACCCGCATTTTCATTTTATTCTTTATTCTCCCAAATTCGACTTTCGATTTACTCGATGCCATGCTGAGGATCATTTTTTTATTTTTTTTTTTCTCTTTCCCATACTAAAGAATCGAAAAAAAGATAAGGGAAAGAGAAATGGAATTTATTCTATCTTTCATTTTGTTTATTTTTTCTCATGTCAATAACTAGAATGACAGGGCGTCTGGGAAGAAACGATTAATTTCTATCAATAGACCCGCTAAAGACCCAAACCATATAGTACTTAGCACGGGTGCCACAGAGAGATATGTTTTTATATTCCGCATTGGAAATCCTCCTTCTTTATTTCTTTAAAGATCGCTTATATTTTTACGCAAATGGACCGATTTTCTTGTCCTTAAAACAAAAAAAGATGACAAATTCTCTTCTCCTGAGTATTAGCGATAAATATTTCTTCTTTTCTTAGG